TACATGTCATGGTCATCCTGCTTTTCTATGTTATATAGCCCTATATGTAACTATTGAGGATCAAGATATTCTACATAATGTGACTATTCCACCAAAAAGTTTTCTTTTAGTTCAAAATGATCAATATGTAGAATCAGAACAAGTGATTGCGGAGATTCGCGCGGGAACATCCACCTTGAATTTGAAAGATAGGGTTCGAAAACATATTTATTCTGACTCAGAGGGAGAAATGCATTGGAGTACCGCGGTGTACCATGCACCCGACTATACATATGGTAATGTTCATCTCTTACCAAAAACAAGTCATTTATGGATAGTATCGGGGGTTCCGTACAGATCCAGTATGCTCTCTGTTTCACTCCACAAGGATCAGGATCAAATGAATGTTCATTCTCTTTCTGCTGAAGGAAAATCCATTTCTAATTCTAATCTATTAGTTCCTAATGATCAAGCAAGATATAACACATTTTTGAGTTCAGAGCCCTTTGGTAAACACGGGGAGAGGATTCTTGATTATTTAGGACCTGGTCGAATCATACCCAACGGTCCTTGTAATCTCACATATACTGCCATTCTCCACGGGAATTCTGATTTCTTTTTCTTGTCAAAAAGGAGAAGAAATCGATTCATCATTCCATTCCAATATAATCAAGGACAAGAAAAAGAACTAATAACCCCCTCGGGTCTCTCGATTGAAATACCTATAAATGGGATTTTCCATAGAAATAGTATTCTTGCTTATTTCGACGATCCCCGATACAGAAGAAAGAGTTCGGGAATTACTAAATATGGGACTATCGAGGCGCGTTCGAGCGTAAAGAAAGAAGATTTGATTGAGTATCGAAGAATGCCAAAATACCAAACGAAAATAGATCAAATTTTTTGCATTCCCGAGGAAGTGCATATTTTACCCGGATCGTCTTCCGTAATGGTACGAAATAATAGTATTATTGGGGTAGATACAGAAATCACTTTCAAAACAAGAAGCCGAGTAGGCGGATTGGTCCAAGTAGAGAAAAAAACAAAAAAGATTGAACTGAAAATATTTTCTGGAGATATTTATTTTCCCGGAGAGACAGATAAGATCTCCTGGCAGAGCGGTATCTTGATACCACCCGGAAGGGAAAAAAAAAATTCAAAGGAATCAAAAAAAGTGAAAAATTGGAGCTATGTCGAACGGATTGCCCCTGCTAAGAAAAGGTATTTTGTTTTAGTTCGACCCGTAGTTAGGTATGAAATCGCGGATGGGATAAATTTCGCAACGCTTTTCCCTCAGGATCCGTTGCAGGAAAGGGATAATGTGCAACTTCGAGTTGTCAATTATATCCTTTGTGGAAATGGCAAACCAATTCGAGGAATTTCTCATACAAATATTCAATTAGTTCGAACTTGTTTAGTATTGAATTGGTGCCAAGAAAAAAAGGGTTCTTCTATGGAGGAGATTCATGCTTCCTTTGTTGAAATAAGGGTAAATGATCTGATTCAAGATTTCATCAGAATGGACTTAGTGAAATCCCCTATTTCGTATACCAGAAAAAGGAATGCTCCGGCAGAGTCCGAGTTGATCCTGGTTAATGGAGCAGATCGCACCAATCCTTTTTATTCCAAGGCAAGGATTCAACAATTGCTTACCCAACAGCAAGGAACTATTCGTACGTTGTTGAATCGAAATAAGGAATGTAAATCTTTGATAATTTTGTCATCATCTAATTGTTTTCGAATAGGCCCATTCGACGATTTCAAATATAAGAATCTAACAAAAAAATCAAATACAAATAAAGGGGATTCCGTACTTCCAATTAGGAATTCATTTGGTCCCTTAGGGGTTGTCCCTAAAATTGCGAATTTTTATTCATTTTACTATTTAATAACTCATAATCAGATCTTGATAAATAAATATTTGCTACTTGACAATCTAAAAGCGGATTTTCAAATACTTCAATATTTTTTAATGGATGAAAATGGGAGAATTTATAATCCTGATCCATGCAGTAACAGGATTTGGAATCCATTCAATTCGAATTGGTATTGTCTCCATCACGATTATTGTGACGAAAGATCAACAATAATTAGCCTTGGACAGTTTTTTTGTGAAAATCTATCTATATCTCAATATGGGACGCCTCTAAAATCTGGCCAGGTTCTGATTATTCATGTTGACTTTTTAGTAATAAGATCTGCTAAGCCCTATTTGGCTATTCCGGGAGCAACCGTTCATGGTCATTATGGAGAAATAATGTACGGAGGAGATCCTTTACTTACATTTCTATATGAAAAATCAAGATCTAGTGATATAACGCAGGGTCTTCCAAAAGTAGAACAAGTCTTAGAAGCGCGTTCGGTTGATTCAATATCAATGAACTTAGAAAAGAGGGTTGAGGGTTGGAACGAATCTATAACAAGAATTCTTGGGATTCCTTGGGGATTCTTGATTGGCGCTGAGCTAACCATATCGCAAAGTCGGATTTCTTTGGTTAATAAGATTCAAAGGGTTTATCGATCCCAGGGAGTGCAGATCCATAATAGGCATATAGAAATTATTGTACGTCAAATAACATCAAAAGTGTTGGTTTCAGAAGAGGGAATGTCTAATGTTTTTTCACCTGGCGAGCTAATTGGGTTGTTGCGTGCGGAACGAACAGGGCGTGCGTTGGAAGAAGCGGCCTGTTATCGAGCCGTCTTTTTGGGAATAACGAGGGCGTCTCTGAATACTCAAAGTTTCATATCCGAAGCGAGTTTTCAAGAAACTGCTCGAGTTTTAGCAAAGGCGGCTCTACGAGGTCGTATCGATTGGTTGAAGGGTCTGAAAGAAAATGTTGTTCTGGGGGGTATGATACCGGTTGGTACCGGATTCAAAGGATTAGTGCACCCTTCCAGCCAACACGGCGACATTTCGTTGGAAACGAAAACTAAGAATCTATTCGAAGGGGGTATGAGAGATATTTTGTTCTACCACAAAGATTTTTTTTCTTCTTGTATTCCAATTCCAAAGAATTTTCATGAGATAGATATATCAGAACAATAATTGACAGAATTTATTGATTCCTAAGAAGGGATTCATCCTTTTCATTTCACTTTCACTACCTACTCTTCTTATAAAAAAGAACTAAGGAATAGAAAGGAAGTCATCGCTCGGACCGTGTATCCATGTTAAATCTCCGGTAGAAGGTTCCTTCGGAACAATTTTTTATTTCAGGGTACCTCGTCTCTTAAACAAAAAGAGAAAGTGTGGGGAGAAATGACAAGAAGATATTGGAACATCCAATTAGAAGAGATGATCAAAGCAGGAGTGCATTTTGGTCATGGTACTAAGAAATGGAATCCTAGAATGGCACCTTACATATTGACAAAACGTAAGGGTAGGCATATTACCAATCTTACGAGAACTGCTCGTTTTTTATCAGAAGCTTGTGATTTACTTTTTGATGCATCAAGTAGGAGAAAACAATTCTTACTAGTTGGTACCAAAATCATAGCAACTGATTTAGTAGCATCGGCTGCAATAAGGGCGCGATGTCATTATGTTAATAAAAAATGGCTCGGTGGTATGTCAACGAATTGGTCCACTACGAAAACGAGACTTCAAAAGTTCAGGGACCTGAGAGCGGAACAAAAGAGGGGAAGATTCAACCGTCTTCCTAAAAGAGATGCAGCAATGTTGAAGAGACAATTATCTCACTTGCAAAGATATCTGGGTGGCATCAAATATATGACGGGGGTGCCTGATATTGTAATTATCCTTGATCAGCACGAAGAATATACCGCTCTTCGAGAATGTATCACTTTGGGAATTCCAACAATTTGTTTAATCGATACAAATTGTGACCCGGATCTCGCAGATCTTTCGATTCCCGCCAATGATGACGCTAGGGCGTCAATCCGATTCATTCTTAAAAAACTCATATCTGCAATTTGTGAGGGCCGTTCTAGCTATATAAGAAATTGTTGATTAATAATAAGATAAGTCAATTACTTCAGGAACTCCATGGATTTATCGAATTGGTTACAATTTCTGAATATAACAAAAGAGAAAAAAAGCGCCGGGAATAGTCTGTAATTACTGGGTATCCGAAATATATAAGTGGGTGAGTCGAGAAAGAGATGGTTGAATCAAAATAATGGCTTTTTAAGTTCTATTTCTGTAAGAGGTCAATATGAATCTTCTACCATCTTCCGTCAACACACTAAAAGGGCTATATGATATATCCGGTGTCGAAGTAGGCCAGCATTTTTATTGGCAAATAGGGGGTTTCCAAGTACATGCCCAAGTACTTATCACTTCTTGGTTCGTAATGGCTATCTTACTAAGTTCCGCCACTATAGCCGTTCGAAATCCGCAAACCATTCCTACCGACGGTCAGAATTTCTTCGAATATGTCCTTGAATTCGTTCGAGACTTGAGTAAAACCCAAATTGGAGAAGAATATGGTCCTTGGGTTCCCTTTATTGGAACTATGTTCTTATTTATTTTTGTTTCTAACTGGTCGGGGGCTCTTTTACCTTGGAAAATCATACAATTACCTCATGGGGAGTTAGCCGCGCCCACCAATGATATAAATACGACGGTTGCTTTAGCTTTACCTACGTCAGTGGCATACTTCTATGCGGGTCTTACAAAAAAGGGATTGGGTTATTTTGCTAAATACATTCAACCCACTCCAATCCTTTTACCTATTAACATCCTAGAAGATTTCACAAAACCCTTATCGCTGAGTTTTCGACTTTTTGGGAATATATTGGCCGATGAATTGGTAGTTGTTGTTCTTGTTTCTTTAGTACCTTCAGTGGTTCCTATACCTGTCATGTTCCTTGGATTATTTACAAGTGGTATTCAAGCTCTTATTTTTGCAACTTTAGCCGCGGCTTATATAGGAGAATCCATGGAGGGTCATCATTGACTAGCTTTGCTTTTTTTTTTACGTTATCGCAATGCAATGTACGGATAATATATACAAATAGAATAGAGTATATACGATCTAGAATAGTAGTCAAAAAAGGCAAAAAGATTATTTATTATTATTGATATAGTAAAAATAGTAAAAAAGGGAAAGGGATCTCAAAGAGTTTTTTCCTAGGATTCCCTTTTTTTTGACCGATTTCTGTCATATCCCTTCCAATGAATATTCTATTTTGATTTGTTCAGTCAATCACACTATGACGATTTATTATTTGTATTTTGTATTAAGAAGTCTTATCTTATCTTATCTAGTCCCGGCATGCTATTCTATTAAACAAAAAACGCGGTTTTACAGTCCCACTTCCTTTGAGTTTCAACGATTGGTCAAAATTCAAATGAATTGCGTGCAATTAGATATCAAATCTTTCTATTCTAGGGAATGATTCATACAAATGAATTTGTCTCTTTTCTCTTTGTAGTCATGCGGGATAATGATAAAGAAAAGTAAACGAATATGAACTTCATAAAAATAGGTTAGGGGGTCGAACTAAGTATATGGAATGGCTATAAACCAACTCTTATCTATCTTTAGAAAAAGGATAAAATCTCGTGGCCCGTGGAATAGAAGATCGAAATCTTTGGTTTACGTTATGGAAGAAACACGTGTATATGGGATAGTAGATAGTGACTAGTTATCTATATGAACGACCTATATCTCTTTTGTCCTTCCCCACACCATACCATGAATTTCGATGGGGATTCCAATAGAATAGAAAGTCCCTCTTTTTCGTTTGGGCCGAATGAATAAACAGACGAAAGCAGGCATATCGAATCAAAGAGAAAGGATGAAGAAATGAAAGAGGGCTTTCGGAATAAAGAAATGGAAGACCCAGAACCCTATGAATTGATAAAAAAACTCCACGGATAGGAATGAAAAATGAGATATCCAAGTTGTTCTGACGATTCCATATTCTCATTACTTGAATTTTCACTCATAGGTCTTAGTTATTTCGACCGGCTCGATCTTACTTTAGGAGTGTAAGGAAGAATAAGTCATAATTCAATGGTTTATTGTATCATTAACCATTTCTTTCTTTTTTGCAAGGAACTTACCATGAATCCACTGATTGCTGCCGCTTCCGTTATTGCTGCTGGATTGGCCGTAGGGCTGGCTTCTATTGGACCTGGAGTTGGTCAAGGTACTGCTGCGGGACAAGCCGTCGAAGGTATCGCGAGACAACCCGAAGCAGAGGGTAAAATACGAGGTACTTTATTGCTCAGCCTGGCTTTTATGGAAGCTTTAACAATTTATGGACTGGTCGTGGCATTAGCACTTTTATTTGCAAATCCTTTTGTTTAGTTTCATCCTCGAAATAGAAATTCTTTATTCTTTTCTTTTTTTTTTATCTCAGTCTTGGGTCTTGTCGCTTGCTTTTTCGAATTTTATCAAAATTGAACTCCTACAATTCATACCTTTCAATTATTCGTTGAGACAATACTCCGGGAAGGACTTATTTGAGGATGAGGAATTCAATTAGCGGATTCACTCGCCTTCTCCCCTTCTTAGTCCAAAGGAAACTCCTTTTTTTGTTTTTAGGAAGTGCTGCTACAAATGAGGCATTTCGCAATGGACATAAGGCCTGGGACCTAATACTAAGCAAATTCAGTATTTTCTTATTGGGTTGGGAACTTGAATTGAAATAAGAAAGAAATAGGAATTTCCAGAATTCCTATATTCTATATTGAATACTGATAAATGAAATCGAAATAAGTCAATAAAAAAATCAAATAAACAAAAAAAAATGGGGGGCAAAGTACTATAAGCTCTGGTCAAGTAGTACTATCTATAAGAGGAGATCATATGAAAAATGTAACCGATTCTTTCGTTTCCTTGGGTCACTGGTCATCCGCCGGGAGTTTCGGATTTAATACCGATATTTTAGCAACAAATCCAATAAATCTCAGTCTAGTACTTGGCGTATTGATCTTTTTTGGAAAGGGAGTGTGTGCGAGTTGTTTATTTCAATACACGGCTGGATTCAACCAGCTGCACTTTTTTTTTTTCTTTAGAACTTGAAAAGAAAGGTGTACTATCTGGCGAATTACTTCTGAATTAATTCGTAAATCATATGTACGAACCATAGCATTTCGTGACTCATTGGGAAATCGACTTTGATTCTCTATCAACCAATAATGTGGGATCCTTAAGATGGTTAAAACTCAATTGTTTGAAGTCCAGGCGCAACATTGGTATTCTTTCTACCACTATATTAGTTTAGTATAGTGATGCTTTCAAAATAAATAGTTGCAATTTATCCGATTCCGATATAGAACACTCATATCGATATAAAGGGTTTGAACCATTTACTGGAAAGGGGGCACCCCTGTCCTTTTTTTACCCAATGCTGAATTGACAACCTGTACATAAAATAAGAGGAATTTTTGGATTTGGAGAAAAAAAGAAACAACCTTGCTGAGAATTACAGATTTTTTTCTGGTCGGTAGAGTCCTCCAAAAATCCTGGTCTTGGATCAACGATTCGTTTCTATATTATATTGTGGAATACAAGGGGAGAAGAGAGGATACGCTCATTACAAAAAAGA